ATTTTCCAAAATCGATTCGTTATGCTTTTTTGGACATACTACTGATAGAAAAACTAGATATATATTTTTATAGCACCAAAAAAAGGTCTATTAAAAATATCAAATCATCTGAATTTTTTGGATATTCTATGCGATCAGATGACAATAATAGAATAGTTGATGTGTGGAATATAAGAAAATCCTAAAATATTTGTTTGAATCATCTCGTTCTTCTGGATGCTGGACCTAAAATTACTCGAAGGAATAAATGTGATATAAATATATTGGATTTGATTATATCTGTGAATCGTAGTACACGTTGGAATATTCTTTATCCGTTTCGGTCTTTGTGCGAAGATAATGAACAATATATAAATATATTCTACAATTTTTTCCGATCCGAATCATTGATAACAATAATAGATCGTTTCGCTTTATTAATTACCAAACCCGAACCTAATGAGTTTTGTGATCATAGTTATAAGAAGCTTATTTTTCATGTAAATCATATAATGGAAGAATTTTATAATGAAATATATATATTATTATTATTATCCAATGACAAGAATAGGTTAAACGATAGAAATTCGTCTTTTTTATCATGTATTTCACCAAATAAAGGTATTACTAGTGAGAATAATGAAAATCTACCTTGGATCATTCGGGAAAAATTGATAAAAACTTATTTTAGGGAAAGCTTAGAAAGATCTCATATAGCAGATAGCGAAACTAATAAATTAATTAAAAATGAAATTAATATACATAAATTATTAAATAGATTATATTTAATAAAAAAATCATACTCTCTTTTAAAGAATCAAATTTATGTACTTTGGATAGAAAATGAAGGTTTGGGTAATATCGCAAGGAATACAATTAACCGACATTTATTTAATTGGAGAGAAACTGGAAAAAAATGTTTTAATTATTCTAAGGTTTATAAAGGCAATAAATATGTCAATTGGAACGTGGATGTATGTGAATGGTCCAATAAAACTGGGAATTTAACAGAATTTCTAAAGAATTTTGTTTCTTCTAAAAATAACTTTTTTGGAATAGTATACAATGAAGTGAGCTCTTTCGTTAATGAAAATTCGAGTAATCGATATGTGAAACTTAATAATAATTGCTTTAAGTTTTTTTTAATTCGTGAAAACTTTATAAAGGTGTTTGAGTTTCTGATTTATAAGTTCAAAGATCTTTTTTATACATTGAGTTCTTTGTCAAAATTCATTGATACTAAAAGTATTTATTCAAAAAGAAATATTTTAGATAATCGTGAATTAGAATTTGAATTTTTGATCGATGAAAAATCGATAGCACCCTCGTTTCCGAATGGGATATCAGTAGATCAAATTATCATTGATGTATTCCACAACGAACTCAACAATGATATTGATTGCATAGAACCATTTGATAACGCTTCTTTTTCCATATTTAAGAATCAAGACAATTTGAATCCCGTGAAACTATTTAATGGGAGTTCCCTGAGAACCTGTTTTCATGAGGCAAATACATTAGAGTTTTCGGATTATTTGAATCATCTCCAGTTGGATCCCAATAAGAGATGGTCTTTCTTCTTCCTCCGCAATACGAAGAAAAATCCTATTCAAAACTATGATCTTACATATGAACAATTCTTAAATATTTTACCTATATATATATCTCCTTCATCTATCGTTGAAATAATATCTTTTCTCTTGAAAAAGGAAATTTTTTCAATTATTCGGTCACAGATATCTAAGATTTCTTCCCCTGAGTATCCAAAAAGAAGTTGTGATCAATTATTTGCATTTGTTTATAATTTATATAAATTAAATTCATTAACTGAAACTAATTCATTTATTCGTGGAAAAAGAAATATTGACTCTATTAGAAACTTTCCTATTATAGCACCTTTAACGGAAAAACAAATAGTAAATTTCGAGATTAATTACTATTACCAGTCAATTTTCGCTACAAAGGAGTTTGATGTTTTCTTGAATAAAAGGACTTTAAAACCGAAACTGAGTCTTATTCAAAGTAAATCTTACGAAAATAATGTGCTCTCTGAAATTTTCGGAAGAATTCGGAGTAGAACCGATGGGATGCTTTATCAGGTCAATGAATTTTTTGGAAGAGATATTTTAATGGAAGATTCGAGAAACGGGATTGAAAACGAGGTTATGGATAGGGGAAGAACCAACTTGAATTTCTTCAATTCCTTCGGAAAAAATGAAATTATTTCTTTCTCAATTTTTTCACCACATCTAAAGGAATTAGTTAGAGAAACGAAAATGTATGTGATATCTCAAAAAGAGAATGTTTCTAAAAAATATAAATTACTCGAACCTTATATGCTGTGGTTTTTTACTCGTGAATGGTGGAAGTACTTTTATAATATATTCTTTTCAGAAGCATTTTCAAGGATATTAAACAATGATCATATTTCACATACTGAAAATGTAGGAAAAATAAGAATTGAAATAGGAATTGGTGATCAACCAAACAACAACCCATTATTTAATTTTAAATTCAGAAGCTCATTAATAACTCATTGGAATGATGAATATTTAATAATAATTTTGTTTATCCTTGTTCTCTTACTCTCTGAAAACTCGGACCATATTGACCTATGGAGACGCTTCAGAATATTTGAATACTTAACAAATTCTTTACAAAAATATCGTTTGGATGCGTTTATGTATCCTCATTTTGATACGATATATCATCATTCAAAATATCTTTATCCTTGGGTATTATATTATTCGGCATTCCTTAATTGGATATTATATTATTTGATATTATTTTCTCATTTGATATTCCCTCATCGAATATTCCATTATTTGTTTAATAGAAGAAACAAATATATATATATAAATAATTTTATAAGGATAAGGATAAGAATAAATGGCTTCTACTATTTTATGATAAATATCAAATACTTTTGGAAAGAGCTTAATGAAGATTTATCCACAACTGAAAAAATTAAAGTATGGTTAAATAATAATGAAAGCTCGGACACTTTTTCGATAGAGAAAGAATTATTGATCCAGTCCCTAATAACAGAAAAAAGGGTTTTTCAGTATGGATTGAATACTACTTATCGTAATTCGTTGAATAATTATTTTGGTTATAAGATTACTAATAAAGAAGGGTTTTATTATTTAGTATATTTGGCTGAAAGCTATAAAAAGGATCTAATGAATTACCCGCTTAATCAATTTGATTCAGCGGAATCTCATAATTTCCTCGCGCTTCAGCAAAGAATGACTTCGTCGAATCTTAAATATAGAAAAATGATTTATGTTCCATTTGAATTAGGATTATCCCTTTCCAAGGGGATTCTACTAATAAGTACCACGGAAACGGAAATAGAAAGATCATCATATTTAATAGAGGAGCTAGCAGTAGACTCTTGTGTTTCTTTAATACAAATATCTATGCAATATTTATATAAAGAGGATTATTCATATAGATGTGATCATTACATTATAGAGAATGAGATGACACTTTTTATGATAATTCTGTGCCGATTAATCTCTGTCTTGGAAGCAGCGAAAAAAATGTCCCCTTCCATAATATGGATCAAAAATATTCATGAAGTGAATGATATCATAGTTAAAACTCAACTAGAACCTACTAAACCTAGTGTTGAAGTATTATCACGTCAATTACATTTATTATTAATTTCTTTCATCGAGATTGCCAATAATACTACTAGAAGTATGATTGTTATTGGTTCAACTCATCTTCCCGAAAGAATGGATCCATCTTTAATATGTCCAAATCGATTAGATAGATTAATAAATGTTCAAATGCTTAGTATCTCAGAACGGCGGCAGAAAGGATTTCCTATTCCCATACGCAGCAAATGTTCTTCTCATCTAGATCGTCTAGAGAATCTTGATTGGTCCTTTCTCAATGAGTTTGGATATGGAACCTTCTCTTATTATGCATTACGACATCTAGAATCAATTGCTAATGCATTTTTATTATTCGGTATTTCCCGCGATGAATGGGTTTTCTGCAATAATAAAATCAGAGCTTTTTTCTATGGACAAATCATTCCCAATAACGTTTTTTACAAAGCTTTTGTTGATAGTTTTTTCTATTGCGAAAAATATATAGATACTAGTCAAAATTATGAAAAACATCTTTATAAAGTAGGAAAGGCTATTGAGAACATAGTTATAAGAAGTATTAAAACGAGCCCTCTATGTGAAGGTAATTTTACTGACATTTTTTTGAAAAGCAATTTTAACGATTTGTTTAAATATTTAGAATCTTCTATTACCGAAAACGCTATAAAAGAATTTACTATACTATTATATATTCTGGGGTACTTAGCTGGATTAGCAGCTCGAGATTCTTGGTTTATATCGGAAGATAAAGAAGAAAATTCAATCTTTTTCGAGAATGAATATGAAAATTCTTTCGAAACAGTCTGTTCTTTTTCAGAAAATATTTTGGTAGAATTTCCGTGGTTGGAAACATATCAACAAAATTCTATTAATAATGAAATCAATAATAAAGTAAGATTTGCTTCTCATCCTGAAACAAGAGTTTCTATGATTATAATGCAGATGCAAAAATTTTATACTTTTTCATACAGGAGGGCGGTGAGAAGACACGGAATGGCGACCGATACAGCTTTTAGTTTCAGTAAACGGCGTCTCGATTTTTTTTGCGATAACTTATATTGGATAGGAATACCGGATAACTTCTTTCAATTTGAATCTGAAATAGCAGCACTGTATGGATATGGAAAGAATATAATAAAACCGCGTTTCTATTTCAAATCTTTTCGTTATGGTTATAAGAGGTTCTCATATGAAAAATCACTAAAAATCTTAGAGATAATAGAGTTCCAAATGGAAGAGGTTTTATTTAAAGAACAATCTGTTGAGATCCCTCCATCGACGAAATATCAATTATCTTATGAACCGTTGTTATTTATTAGAAAACGATTTGTTTGGGATCCCACATATTTATCAATATTTGAAAAAAATCCCCCTGTTTTATTTTCACTTCGAGAGTTTTTTATGGATAAAGAAACGATAAAACAGCTTTATATTATTTACGAAGAAAAATTGAAAGTTTTAAAGGTGAGAAGAGATTTCAGAGACTTTTCTGTTTATTATGAAGAGGAAGAAGAAGAAGAAGAAGAAGAAGAGGAAGAAGAAGAGGAAAAAGAAGAGGAAAAAGAAGAGGAAAAAGAAGAGGAAATAAATAGCAAAAGTAAATTGAAAAGTAAATTCGAACGAAATTTTGGTGTCCTACTCGAATATGTATACGGAAAACACTCCGAAATTTTGTATGAACCCTGGTTGATTGAATCTTCGTCAAAGAATGATTTGTTTTTTACTCGTCTCGAATCATTAAATAATTACAAAGAATGGCTTGACGTAAATAGTTTATTATATACTTTCATTCATAGTACTCTTTTTGAAAGTTATAAATATTTATCAAATTTATTTCTATCTAACAGAATGTCATTGAATAATATAATGAAAATGCTTCTGAAGGATAGAAATATTTTTCAAAAGGAAATTGAAACTTTACTTAAAAGAAATTTCCAAATCGAACTCAGAAACAAAAAGATTTTGTAAAGTAAAGAAGGCGCTTCATTTACCTCCGTGTAGGCTAGGTCGTCTCTGCAAAGTTGGTTATGTCTCTCCATGAGATAGTAGGCATCAAGGAAGTGGGGAAATCAATATCGAGAATTAATTATCATAATATTGACTATGAATTATGAGAAAGCTACAAGAATAGTCGCTTAACTTAAGAAGAATATTCAATTAATAAAAGATAAAAATAAATTAAAAAAATAGGATATTTTCAAAACGAAAGTGGCAGTTCATGGGAAAGGTGGAATCGGTAAATCAACGACAAGTTGCAATATTCCAATTGCTTCAGCAAGACGTGGTAAACGAGTTTCACAAATTGGATGTGATCCTAAACACGATAGTACTTTTACCCTTACAGGATTTTTGATACCTACCATTATAGATACTTCACAATCCAAGGATTATCATTATGAAGATGTTTGGCCCGAAGACGTAATTTATAAAGGTTATGGGGGGGTTGATTGCGTGGAAGCGGGAGGACCACCCGCAGGAGCTGGGTGTGGAGGATATGCAGTAGGAGAGACTGTTAAATTGTTGAAGGAATTAAACGCTTCTTATGAATATGATATTATTTCATTTGATGTATTAGGTGATGTAGTCTGTGGAGGTTTTGCTTCTCCATTAAATTATGCGGATTTTTGCATTATAATTACAGATAATGGATTTGACGCATTATTTGCAACTAATCGTATTGCTGCTTCTGTTGGGGAAAAGGCGCGTACACACCCACTTCGGCCGGCGGGCTTGGTAGGAAATCGCACATCGGAAAGAGATCTTATTGATAAATATGTAGAAGCTTGTTCAATGCCCGTATTAGAAGTATTACCCCTCATTGAACATATCCGAGTATCTAGAGTGAGGGGTAAAACATTATTCGAAATGGTTGAATCTCAGCCCTCTCTTAACTATGTTTGTGATTTTTATTCAAATATAGCGGACCAAATATTATCTAAACCAGAAGGAATTGTACCGAAAGAAGTTTCCGATCGAGAATTATTTAGTTTACTTTCCGATTTTTATTCAAATCCTATCGGGAATAGGGAAGAGAAAAACGATCGAGAGAATTCGCTTGATTCTATGATAATAATTTAAAACTTAAATTATTTTGTTCATTAATCAAAGAAATATATCTATGTCAGTGAAAACATCTGAAACTCTCACTTTTGAATGCGAAACGGGTAACTATCATACTTTTTGTCCCATTAGCTGTGTAGCTTGGTTATATCAAAAAATTGAAGATAGTTTTTTTCTGGTGGTAGGTACAAAAACATGTGGTTATTTCCTGCAAAATGCCCTCGGAGTTATGATCTTCGCGGAACCCCGTTATGCTATGGCAGAATTGGAAGAAGGAGATATTTCAGCTCAATTAAATGATTATGAAGAGTTAAAAAGACTTTGTTCTCAAATAATAAAAAATAGAAATCCTAGTGTTATTATATGGATTGGTACTTGTACCACGGAAATAATAAAGATGGATTTGGAGGGCATGGCACCAGAACTGGAAAATGAAATCGGGATACCAGTTATAGTAGCGAGAGCAAATGGACTAGATTATGCCTTCACTCAGGGAGAAGATACTGTACTAGCTGCTATGGTACATCGTTGTGCCGAACGAAATTCCTATTTATTAGGTGATGAACGAAACCAAACCGTACAGAATCAAGCTTCACAAGATTCCTTTTTCTTTTCCGGGAATAAGGAAGAGACTCTCGAACCTATTATGAATCCTAAGAAGAATCCTCCTTTAGTTCTCTTTGGATCCCTACCTTCGAGCGTTGCTTTTCAACTTGGTTTAGAATTGAAACGCCAATCTATTCAGGTATCAGGTTGGTTACCTGCTCAAAAATATAATAATCTTCCATTATTAGGCAATGGAGTTTACGTTTGTGGTGTTAATCCATTTTTGAGTCGTACAGCAACAACTTTAATGCGACGTCGGAAATGCAGATTGATTGGAGCGCCTTTTCCTATCGGTCCCGATGGAACACGTGCTTGGATTGAAAAGATTTGTTCTGTGTTTGACATTGAACCTCGGGGCTTAGGGGAAAGGGAGGGACAAGTGTGGGAAAGCTTGGAAGATTATCTCAATTTAGTACGCGGAAAATCCGTATTTTTTATGGGAGACAATCTTCTAGAAGTATCTCTAGCACGATTCCTAATTAGGTGTGGAATGATTGTTTATGAAATTGGTATTCCATATATGGATAAACGATACCAAGCTGCTGAATTAGCATTTTTACAGAATACGTGTGGGAACATGTGTGTTCCCATGCCACGAATTGTAGAGAAACCAGATAATTATAATCAGATACAACGTATGCGTGAGTTACAACCTGACTTAGCCATCACTGGGATGGCTCACGCTAATCCATTGGAAGCAAGAAAAATTAATACCAAGTGGTCAGTCGAATTTACCTTTGCTCAAATTCATGGGTTCACCAATGCAAGAGATATTATTGAACTTGTTACTCGTTCATTACGACGTAACAATGGTTTAGAAGATTTTGGTTGGACCAGCTTAGTGAAAAGGGATAAATAATTTAAGAATGTAATACAATCTCTGAATTTCCGGAATATTTGGAGAATCTAAACAGAAGAAACTTATTAATCAGTAAAAATATTATATAAAAGATTTTATTAATGAGTTTATTATTCTTGAATATTTTTATTTATGTATGAAGGGAAGGAACAATACTAGTGTGGTCCGTATATGTGTACGGAAGTGAATACTTTTCGCTTTGTTATACATATCAATAACGAAATATACATATATATCTCGTTATTGATATATCTCATCGTAATTCATATAAAGTATTGAAGGCAGTGAATGAATGGAGGTATTCGTCTTTCCAAAGGGACAAGTATATTGGTATCTCGGAAATAAAACTGGACGACCTTAAGATAGGTACTAAAGTACTTTTTTCATATGTATATAGATAATAATGAATATACTATAATAATCTTATAATTCTGTATCATTCCTATGCTTGGAGTATTCCCCGGATGGTCCGAATCTAGAGATATTGATGAATCACCAGAATTTGAAGATATAAAAATATTTCTTTAACGAATTAATAACACAATATTCTTTATTCACTAACAAATGACAAAACAAATATATATTTATATGCGATAACATAGCCTTCAATATTATAATTAAATTATCATACATAATCTATTCGGACCGTAGATATCTATCCCAATTTCGGACTAATGCTCTAATATATATATATTAGTAAAAAAAAAGCAAATTCATGAGGTAATGAATATTGCTTGAGAAAGTGAGGGAATCCATATCAGTGCACCGTTACTACTCCAATTCTTGAAATTATACCTACTTAATCAATATCAATCCTTGATTTTATTTTATTATCTTTTTATCTTTTAGAAATCTTTCTTTAAGCTTGACCAATGGATAAAAAATAGATTCTAATTTTAAATATGAAGATTAAAGTCATATTTCACCATTATATTATTAATAATATGAACATACCTGGTATTAATCCGAATGAATAATAAGATATTCTTCCTCCTTCTCCATATCTCAATACTTCCCCTCCGAAAAAACTTGAGATACCGACGCCATTGACAATCCCATCGAGGATCCGTTGATCAAGAAAAGAAATTATTTCAGCTAATGTTCGTGTACCTCAAACAAATACCGTATTGTAATATCCATCTATATAACCTCGGGAATACGACCAATTGTATAAGAAACTTGGAAAATAACCTAAAATTCCTTCTGATTGAGGATCCGTCTCTTTTTGTAGGTTCCGCGAGAGAAAGAGAGGTCCGTAAAGAATAAGAGCAATAAATATTCCCAAAAATGCTGTACCAACCGAAGTAGTTGCATTTATCCAGAATTCTTCAGAATCCATTTTATGAGAATAACTCAATGATGGATCCAGCCAATAGGATAATAAATCAAAACCCATTTTTTCTTTAGAAAGGGGAACTCCTATAAATCCAATGAACAAAGTGGGTATTGTTGGCACGAGTAAGGGAAATAACATTATATTATTTGATTCCTTGGGATATAAAGGATATTCTTTCTGAGAATAATGAGTCGAAACAGAAATCTCCATCTCTTCATCACCAGATTCTTCAATATTCTCTAGAGGATTAAATAATTCTAATTCTTTCGAATCCTTTTTATTTTGTACGAGTGACAACGCAAAATCCATTCCCTTACCAGAGGTTCTAATTTGATTTTCCTCCCATATAGAAACAGAAGGAGAAATAGAATGTTTGTTGGATGGGTTGGCACGAAAATCTCCTTCGGGAGTGGGGAAATACATACGGAACATATAGAATCCAGTTAGTCCTGCTATAAACCAAGCCATCCACCCGAGAATGGGAAAGTATAACCGACTATCGGTAAGAATCTCATCTTTGGACCGAAAACAAGCAAAAGGTGGAATACCGCAAGGAGAGAGTGTGCCTAGAAGAAAAGTGGTTCCTGTAATTGGCATGTATTTTCTCAAGCCACCCATAAAAGCCATATTTTGGCTTTTATCGGGACAATATCCAACAATAGGTTCCATAGAATGAATGACCGATCCGGATCCAGGAAATGATAGAGCCTTAGAATAAGCATGCGTAATAAGATGGAACAGAGCAGCTCGGTAAGAACCTATACCTGGAGCTAACATAATGTAACCTAATTGGGACATTGTAGAATAAGCTAAGACTCTTTTAAGATCTTTTTGAGCAAGAGCTATAGTAGCTCCTAATAGAGCTGTTATTCCACCTATCCGAGAGATTAGGCTCATCATAAGGGGTAAAGCTTCGAAGAGCGGGAACATTCGAGCCACGAGAAAGATTCCCGCTGCTACCATAGTAGCAGCATGAATAGGGGCTGAAATAGGAGTGGGTCCTTCCATAGCATCAGGCAACCATACATGAAGTGGAAATTGCGCGGATTTAGCTACTGAACCTGGGAATGGGGAAAGAGCACAGAAGGTAGCGAAAAATAAACTAACTTCATGATTGGCGAGCGACTTATTGAATAATTCAGATAAATCTTCAAATTCGGAACTGCCTGTTATCCGATAGGAACCTGAGATTCCCAATGATGATCCGGAATCTCCTACACGATTAGTTATAGAAGCTTTTTGACGAGCATTAGCTGCATTAGGTCGAGTGAACCGAAAACCTATTAATGAATAAGGGCACATTCCTACTAATTCCCGAAAGATATAAATTTGTATTAAATTGGGACTAAGAACCAATCCTGGCATGGGGGCATTGGAGAGACTGGGATAAGCGAAGAACCTTAGATATCCTTGGTCATGAGACATATGACTGTCACTGTGAATCGTAACCATAACTCCTATAGTAGTAATTGGTACTGGCATAATGGGAGTGAGTGGATCAATCAAATAACCTACTTCCAAAGTAACATTTTTATTGTGAATCCAAGACCATAAGTATCGATAAATGGAATTATCAGTAATTTGTTGCCAAGAAAGACGGGGAGGAATGAACATAGCTGTGCCTAGCAGTGAAATGCTGATAATAGCATATATACGACGAAGATTTTTGGTTGCCTTTGGAAAGAAAAACAATCCCAATCCTATTAGAATGGAGGATATAAGTGGAAATAAAGGCACCATCCAAGCATGATATATTAGTTTCATAGAAGATTCTCTCGAGAATGAAACTATTTCATTTTTGGTTTATAATTTACAATATAGAGGAAGAAAAAAGGGAATAAGTGAATGATGAAATTATATCCCATTTATTCAAAATCTTTATTCGAATGAAATTTGGATCAATAAAATCGATTCTTCTTCATTTAAAAAACAACTGAAATATTACTAAAAAAATTTCTCTTATTATAAAGTAATGAGTTATTATAAAGTAATGAGATTTTACACGTATCTTCCTAATCAAGAGATATTTTCCATTTCTATCAGAAAATTAGTTGTTCGTAGCGAAACTTGATGAAGGATGGAACAATTGGAAATATTTGCTTGTTCTACTCCAGTTACTAACATTTAATTTCGATTTTCCAATCTATAACCATTTCCTATTTATAAATCCAATTTTGTAATGAATGCATACGCAGTAATTGAAACCGGAGGTGAACAAATCCGAGTGGAACCAGGAAGATTTTATGATGTTCGTCATTCCACGTCATTGAAACCAAATCTCTCGAGCCCAAATACTAAAATACTAATCTATCGAGTATTAATAATTTATCATGAATCTACCATAAATCTTGGGCATCCCTGGTTGGCAGGTGCAGTAGTGAAAGGAAGAATTCTGCAGTCCCGTCTTGAAAACAGAATTACCATTCATAAAAAGCGTTCTGGAAAGAAAACATGACGTAAATTAGGACATCGACAAAATTTGGTTCGATTTGTAGTGGATTCCATCTGTCTAAATGGGAAAGATTTATATGAATAAATTAATTATTCATATGATACGATTCTCAATATCAAGATTATTGGAAGCATTTATTTTCTAAGCGTAAATCCTTCAATTATAAAAAAAAAAAAAAGACTATACACAAACTATACATGTTTCTGCAAGAATATACATATATATAGAGGCTCGTTATGGCGGTCCCAAAGAAGCGTACTTCTAAATCAAAAAAGAAAAGTCGTAAAACTGTATGGACAGAAAAAGCTAATCGGGCTGCGGTAAAAGCTTTTCCTCTAGCTCAATCTATTTCAACTGGTCGTTCCAATAGTTTTTACTATATAACAAAATAAAATCCAAATAATCTGAAATTGAATCCATTTATAAATCAGATGAATTACGACATAGATATAGATAAAGATACTGTATCTTTTGAAGAAAATGCTCCTGTGTATGGAAAAGAATAATTCTTCTATAAAAAAAAAAATAATAGTTTAATTTACGAATTTATGAATTTTATTAAACTATAACTATATATAATAATATAATTTTTTTATTCAATAAGATAAGAATATTTGATATGAAGATCCTTTTCTATACTTCTCCCTTTATAAATCCAAAATAGCTTTTCTTTTTCCTTCTTCTCCACCAAAATAAAATATGTTCATTCTGTTATGAAGCCCAACGAAAAGATTATTCTCGGAGCAGCGGGATTTGAACCCACGACCTCCATCACCCCAAGATGATACGCTACCTAGCTGCGCTATGCTCCGTTACAACAGAATAATTCATTATAATATCCTAATTAGCGAAGTTTATATTTAAGATTACCATATAATTTAATTATAATGTTATTTGACATTTTAGTATAAAGCATGCTATTATGTTCTACGACGAGCCGCCATGGTGAAATTGGTAGACACGCTGCTCTTAGGAAGCAGTGCTAAAGCATCTCGGTTCGAATCCGAGTGGCGGCATCTTTTCTTTGCACCTATGAAGTAAAAATAGATTGATTATTCATTAAATTAAGATTTTTATTACATTTGGAATTTGAGATCTAGTCATCTTATATTTATATATATAACATATATTTTTTTTATAATAAATCAATCTATGAAATGAAATTTTTTAATTAGTTCATTCCAGAATAATAATGTAATGTAAAAAATTTAAATTATTACGATACTCAGAACCTTGGAACATATATTAGCTCACACATCTTTCTTTCTCCTTTTTTCCGTCACCCTTCCCTATTGGGGAAAATTGGTCTATATGAGGAACAAGAAACTGAGCAATTTAGGCCGAAGAAGTGTGATAATTACTTTTATTCGTATAACAGGATTTCTATCAACTCGTTGGCTTTACCCCGGGCATTCACCATTAAGTAACTCATATGAGTCACCTATGTTTCCTTCACGGAGTTTCCGTTTAATTCATACGGTTCTGATTCGGAGCCAGAATGATTGGTTGGGTACAATTACTGCACCAAGTGCTATGTTAACTCATGGTTCTGCTACTTCAAGTGTTCCCAGAGAAATGCAGCAATCCACAGCCCTAGTGCCTGCTCTACAATCTCATCGGTTAATGATGCATGTAAGTATGATGATGTTCAGTTACGCAACTCTTTCACGTGGGTCCCTATTAGCAATAGCTCCTTCGGTCATTACATCAAAAAAGAATATGGATATCCCAAAAATTACTTCCAGTATAGACTCATCCATCTGGTCCTCCTCAGAAAAGAGCGATGAGCGGGGAGAGTTTGATTCACCAAACACTTCCTTTCTGTTATCTATAAATTCTCGTGAAGACCAATTGACTTAACAATCAGATCATTGGAGTTATCGAATTACTAGTCTAGGCTCTCCCCTTTTAACCTTAGGTATTCTTTCCGGAGCAGTGTGGGCTAATGAAGCATGGGGATATTATTGGAACTGGGATCCCAAAGAGACTTGGGCTTCAATCACTTGGCTTATGTTTGCAACTTATATGCATACTAGAGTAACTAAGAGTTGGCGAGGTAAAGAACCAGCAATTGCAGCTTCCTCGGGGTTTTCCACAACTCGGATTCGTTACTTAGGAGTTAATCCCTCAGGAAAAGGTTTACACAGCCATGGATGGTTAAGTTAATCCAGGATGTGATTTAAAGTACACTTTGCTTTGTTTCGTCGATCAAAAGAATTTTCGAGATTCTATAAAATTGTAAAAATCACTATTTGAAATAATTGTGAAAATCAAATAGTGATTTTTATAATCTGTATTTATTACTCAGAAATAATCAAACTCTTAACTACCGCTTCCGGAGATCCCAGGATAGAATAAAATCCACCTTGCTGTTCCACAAGGGTAAGACCAGATCGGGATAAAAACCAATGCCTATTATAGGCAACAATAAGCAAATTAGAATGAAAATCTCTCGTGGTCCAGAATCCATGATGTGGGAAATCGGAACATTAGAAACCTTATATCCATAAAAAATTTGACGTAACATGGGCAACGAGTAAATAGGGGTTAAGATTATTCCAATTGCTTCTATTAAGGTAATAATTATTTTCGAAGTAAAGGAGTAGTTTCGACTACCAACCATTCCCAAAGAAACCATTAATTCTGATATAAAGCCACTCATGCCCGGTAATGCGAGAGATGCCACTGGAAAGCTACTAAACATGGTGAATGTTTTAGGCATTGAAACAGCTATTCCCCCCATTTGGTCAATGAAAAGGGTACGCATTCTATCATAACTTGTTCCTGCCGAAGAAAAGAGGGCAGCACCAATTAATCCGTGAGGAATCATCTGTGGAATAGCTCCATTAAGGCCTATATCCGTTACAAAACCAATACCAATAGGTACGAAACCCATATGAGATACCGATGAATAAGCAATTCTTCTCTTTAAATTACGTTGACTCAAAGGGATTGGAGCTGCATAAACGATTTGAATTGCTCCTACTATTACTAACCATGGGGAAAATATGGAATGGGCATGGGGCAATAATTCCATATTAATCCGAATTGGTCCATATCCTCCCATTTTCAAGAGAATCCCAGCTGGAAGCATACATGTACTATAATGTGCTTCCCCATGAGTATCTGGCAACCAGGTGTGTAAGGGAAAGATTGGTAGTTTCACAGCATAAGCTACGGGGAAGCTTAGGTATAAGACTATTTCTAATGCTATAGGATAGGATTTATTAGCTAAATTTTGAGAGTCCAATGTTGGTTCATTAGATCCATAGAGACTCATAGTTAAAGCTCCTATTGGGAGAAAAATGGAACCACCTGCAGTGTACAAAATAAATTTTGTGGCTGCGTATAGACGCCTTTTTCCCCCCCACATGGACAAAGGTAAGTGAACAGGAATTAGTTCCGGCTCCCACATAAAAAAGGAAAGTGAAGTATCTTGAGGAGCGGATGATCCTACCTGGCCGCCGTACATTGCTAACATCGAGAAATGAAATAATCGTGGACTTCGGGTAACTGGCCAAGCCGCTGAAGTAGCTAAAGTAGTAACGAATCCTGTCGATGAAATAAGCCCAATGGAAAGTCCATCAATCCCCAATCTCCAATGAAAATCAATAGGATTTATCCAATTATAATCTTCTTTCAATTAAATAAATGGATTATTAAAATTGAAATGATAACAAAATATATAGGTTATTAAAAGGAACTCTGACAAGCAAATGCCTGGAGTATACCATCGAACAATCTTATTCCCCCTATAGGGGAATAATGGGATTGATGAACCCGCGGGTATAGGTGAAGGAACAATTATTGTTAGCCAAGGATAGTTGCTCGTGATGGGGATAGAGGGATTTTGAACAGAAAACCCATTCCCAAGATTTGAGTATGGGTCTTTATTGAATGAGTACAAATTCCTATTTATTAGAAGAATAGATTAAACCTTTCATAAAGAGCCAACCATTCTTTTTCCATAGTATCTATCGGTCAGTAAGCTAAACCCATACTGCGAGTCGTCTCGGATCCCAAATAAACGCGTACACTCAGAAAATCTGTTGGACAAGCGGATTCGCACCTTTTACAACCTACGCAGTCTTCTGTTCTGGGAGCAGGAGCAATCTGGTTAGCCTTACATCCATCCCAAGGTACCGTTTCTGATACATCCGTGAGGCAAGCTCTTACACATTGGGTACAACCAATACATGTATCATAAATCTTTACTGAATGTGCCATTGGATCTATCGATTTCCAACAATACCGGGAGATACCATGAGCCTTAAATTTACTAAGATTTTACCGATGTATTGCTAATGACAATATTATACCGATAAAATCCATTTGATGAATCTTTGTATTAATGAATATTTGGAATATACAATTTTGATTTTTTATCGATTCTGAATGAAACCGATTCGAATTTTTTAGATTTTACTTAATACAACTTAATCATTTATATTAACCACTAGCATAACAAATAAATGAATTTTATATGAAATAATCTCTATTTTGTTTATAAATTGGAATGACATATCAGATCTTTATATATCCTTTTCAAAAGGTGAAGAAAAAAAAATAGAATATATCCAGATTTGTTTATTACCATTTTAACAAATTGAATTGATCAATACGAATTGATTTTCTGTTACGATAGATAGTTAGAACAATGGCTAATCCAATAGCTGCTTCAGCAGCTGCAATAGCTACAATGGAGATGGAAAAGATCTCTCCTTTTACTTGTTGAATGTCCAAAAAATTGGAAAATGTGACAAGATTTACATTAACTGCATTGAAAATTGACTCGAGACACATAGGTGCTCTGATCATACTCCGACTCGTGATTAATCCGTAAATGCCGATACAGAATAGGAAAGCACCTGGAATAAGTGCATGTTCAAGCATGATCAATTAACTCCTTATGGATCCTAAGGTTCTTAAGTATAAATAAAAGTTAAGTAAGTATAAAAAAAGTTTTTATAGCACTACTCATGAAACGAAAAAATCATCTTTGGCCTGTAACACCTCACTCTCCTCCAGTTTAACCATTTTATCTCGGCGAGCCGTAGTAATAGCTCCTACTAGAGCAACCAAAAGAACTATAGAAAGAGGTTCAAATGGAAGCAAAGAATCGGTTAATAAATGGGATCCAATACGTTGGACGTCATCTGTTAAAGGTTCTTCCACGATCCCACCTGGTAATACAATTAAGGATACTCTGGACCATGATGTATCTAGGATCATAATAATCGGTAGAAAAAAAAGACTTATACAAAGTGCTAAAGTAATTCCATCTCCTGCAGTCCGGTATGTAGAAAGATGGAAAGATTGTGGCTCATTCGTTGACGTAACAGCAGATACAATTGAAACATTTACGGCTCCTACATAAATCGAAATTTGCACAGCAGCTACAAAGTCCGCATTCGGTAAAAGATATGGAAGGGATATACAAGCGAAAACTGACCCTGAAAGAGGAGCGGAATAAACTATATTTGTGAGCGATACTACTCCTGGACCTCCTAATATGGGACCTAACTCTAAGGAGACAAAAATAGCCTCATGAATTGGTTCAGGTAAATTGATCATGTTTGCAATAAACGAAAGTCCTCTCTTTCAGGATCCTATTCACTGACTCAAAAAAAATTACCCTGTTTCTATATAATTATATTCTGAGTTAATTCAGAAAGAAACTCTATATGTATTGTTTTTCCACCCCCCCCCTTTTTTCCGCTTCTCAATCGAACTCGGTGTGAGAATCAGTTACATCTCTTGAATCAAGATGTCCTTCCATAACTCCCTTAGATAAATAATTTAAACTTGGAATAGCTTGAATTGTAGAATCTTTGATCACTGATATAGGCAAACGTCCTAAAGCAATCTGATCATAATTTAATTCATGACGATTATAGGTCGAAAGTTCATATTCTTCAGTCATTGACAAACAGTTCGTGGGACAATACTCGACACAGTTTCCACAAAATATACAAACTCCAAAATCAATACTGTAACTTTTCAATTGTTTCTTTTTCATGTTCCTTTTCAATTCCCAATCAACAACAGGTAGATTAATTGGACATACACGAACACATACTTCACAAGCAATACATTTATCAAATTCAAAGTGAATACGTCCACGAAATCGCTCTGATGGAATTAATTTTTCGTAGGGATATTGAATGGTCATAGGTAAACGATTCATGTGATCCAAGGTCACCATAAAACCTCGACCGATATACCTCGCAGCTTGAATTGCTTGTTGACTATAATCCCGGAGTCCATTCACCATGGAAAACATATGGTAGATACCCTCGAATAAATTATTCAATTTTTTTTTATCCAACTCATAAGATTGAATAAATATATAAATTATAAATGTGTTTATTATAGAATCTTATTCACATAAATAAATTATAGTGAAAGAAGTTGAAAAGAAGCTGTTAATAATAAATTACCCAGGGCGACAGGCAAAAGAAATTTCCAACCAAGATCCAATAATTGGTCCATTCTTACTCTGGGTAAGGTCCATCTTGCCATGATAGAAATGAACAAAGATAAATAAGCTTTAGCTAATGTAATAGTAATTCCTATTGCAATATTGATAACCTCACCAGTTCCATCAGTTGAATTTAATTCTAAGTGGTCGAAAACTGGTAAGAAAGGGATAGAAAAGTTCCATCCGCCTGAATAAAGAACCGTTACGAACAATGAAGAAGCTAATAGATTTGGATGAGAAGCAACATAGAATAGGCCAAATTTTATACCTGAGTACTCGGTTTGATAACCTGCTATCAATTCTTCCTCTGCTTCTGGTAAATCAAAAGGCAATCTTTCACATTCCGCCGGGGAAGGAATGAAAAAAGCTACGGAACCTATAGGTTGACGCCACAAATTCCATCCCCGAAAACCATATTTGGACTGCGCCTCGACTATATCAACTGTACCCAAGCTGTCGGATAATCATAGTCGATGTTAGCATCACTGTTAGCATCTCTATTCCAGAACCGTACATGAGACTTTAGCTTCATACGGCTCCTCGATGGCTATCGAGAAACAAAAATTTAATGATAAATTTTCAGAATCAATTGAACCAATGAGATTCTGTCTGCTATAACAATAGAAGCTTTCGAATCTATCTCAGCCTTTACAGTTTTTTGTTAGCGCTAACTCAAGTCTCTAAGTAGAAGAAGATTTTATATTTTCTATAGGATAGAATTTAATCATGCTCATTTATGAGAGGTGAGAACTGTATGAAGGATTACTTCGTTCCTGATAGTCATTCGTTTAGTAGATAAGGATATACTCCAGATCGGGGTCCTGGGGAAGTACTACTCGGTCGTCCCTACCAACGCCAAGTCCTAATCCCATTATTGGGAATATCTATATAAAGATGCTTTTTCTACTAATCTTTCGCGTATCTTAGTGTTCCTGACCATCTACTCCTGCCTAATCTAAGTATGATAGTAATAACTTCATACATTTTATCTTTTGCCCCCGCTGTCGGGTCCCGATAACTAATCTTAAACCCGGGTACACAATTTCCGTATGCTTTCACTCTCGTACATAGAGGATGGGACTCGATCCTATTACTGCAAATGAATAAGCTGTTTGATCTCACCCATATGACTATCTAGTTTTCTAGGATAAAAGGAAGAACTATTTCATCCTTTTCTTTTAATTGACTCTCTTGTGAAAGAGGTTTAGTATTTCAACGAATCACACGTGGGGATATGGATGACACGCGTAAAGCTAAAGGAATTTCATAACTAATGGATTGAGCAGCGGCTCGAAGACCACCCGAGAAAGAATATTTATTATTTGATCCGTATCCCGCCATGGGGGGTCCGAGAAGAGCAATACTTGAAACAGCGATCCAAAAGAAAACACCTGTACCAAGATCAGCTAGAATAATGTTGTGGCCAAAAGGAATTACTAAGTAACTTAGAAAAACTGGTATGATTACAACAGCCGGTCCGATATTGAATAACCATAAATCTCCCCTGGATGGAATAATATCTTCCTTCAATAGTAGCTTTATTCCATCTGCCAGAGCTTGAATAATTCCCGAAGGGCCAGTATATTCAGGTCCAATACGCTGTTGTATCCCTGCAGATATCTTTCTTTCAGGCCATATAATGACTAGAACTCCCATCGTAACTCCTAATACGAGAGTGATGATGGGGATGATAATCCATATAAAACCGAATAAATCTCTTGGAAATCCTAATATATGGAATAGATTGATAGCTTGTTCCTCAATATCTGTATTAACCACCGTTTCAACGATCAACCTCTCCCGTGATAATATCTATACTACCTAGAATTGTCATAATATCTGCCAATTTCACTCCTTTTAATAGTTGAGGAAGAATTTGTAAATTGAGGAAACCGGGTGGGCGAATTTTGAATCTCCAAGGAAAGAAAGAATCGTCTCCCATGAAAAAGATACCTAATTCTCCTTTAGGAGCTTCAATTCTAAAATAAAGCTCATTTTTGGGTAACTTGAAAGTGGGAGAGGGCTTTTTACCAATGAACCGATAATCAAAATCATTCCAATCTGATTTATTTACTTGATCAAGCCGTCGAGCTTCCAAATTTTCAAAAGGTCCCCCTGGAATAACTTCCAAAGCTTGTTTGATTATTTTCACGGATTCTCTCATTTCTCCGATTCGTACCAAATAACGAGCTAATGAATCTCCATCTTTTTGCCATTGAATTTGCCAATCCAACTCATCGTAACATTCATGATGATCAACTTTACGAACATCCCATTTTACTCCTGGAGCTCGTGGCATAGGCCCTGATAAACCCCAATTTATGGCTTCTTCTCTACCAATAATACCAACTCCCTCAACTCGTTTCAAAAAGATAGGATTTCGTGTAATAAGTCTTTCATATTCATCCACCTTCGGTAGGAAATAATCACAAAAGTCTAAACATTTGTCTACCCAACCGTAAGGTAGATCTGCGGCTACTCCCCCGATACGAAAATAATTATGCATCATTCGCATACCAGTTGCGGCTTCGAATAAATCATATATCATTTCTCTTTCCCTGAAGATATAGAAGGAAGGAGTTTGTGCACCAATATCAGCCATAAAGGGTCCGAGCCATAACAAATGGGAAGCTATGCGACTTAATTCTAGCATAATGATTCTTATATAACTAGCTCTTTTAGGCACCTGAATATTGGTCAATCTTTCTGGTGCATTTACTGTTACAGCTTCTGCAAACATAGTAGCTAAATAATCCCATCGTGTGACGTAGGGAAGATACTGGACAACTGTTCTATTTTCAGCAATCTTTTCCATTCCTCTATGTAAATAACCTAATATGGGTTCACAACCAGTAACATCTTCACCATCTAAGGTAACAATAAGTCGAAGAACACCATGCATTGATGGATGATGAGGGCCCATACTTATTATCATGGGATCTCTCTTTGTAGTGAGCATGGTCGTATGCCGCTCCCCCTCGAATAATTCCAGAAATGAATAAGAATAAGGAAATTTTCATTCTTCATATTGATATAATTACAGTGGATGCTTAGCTAAAGATTCTAAAAGAGAAATTAACGTTTTTTCAGTCCGCGAATACGTAATTGATTAATCAAATTTTCGTAACAGAGTGAATTTTTTTGAGATAGATGAGCCAAAAGACGTTCGCGTTTTCCTGGGATTTTCCACAAACCTCTCTGAGATGAATAGTCTTTGCCATGCAATTTTAAATGATAGGTAGGTTTCAAAATTCGATTAGTTAAATGGGATATTTGAAACTCAACGGATCCTGTTTGTTTTTCGGGAACCAAAGATGAACGAATCAATATATTTTTAGCCATAGGAACAACAATTGCTCCTAAATTAATTATATGCTGGAGGAAAAAAATAAAAAATTTTTGGATTGTAGCTAATTAATAGTTTTTTTTTTACAAAAATAAGAGCAAGATTTTCAATATCTTAAGATGTCTATAAAATAGAATAAAATCTTTCCAAATATTATTAAAAAACTGAATAAATTCATTTTTAGGTTATAAAATAAACAAGATTTTATTTGAGCAGTGGCAAATAGCACATTCTTTCAAATAGTGATGGATAAATAATAAAAAGGTTCGTAATTTCTATATAATCCAAATTTTTTTTGGAGAAACCCTGATGGAATGCTATAAACAATGATAAAAATTGTTCATAATCAAAAATACTGAATGAAAAAGAATGCAAACATTTTTTTTTCTTTTTTTCTCAACTGTTTTTTGAGGGATACATACAAATTCTTAACATAGCGAATCGACTTCCATCATTTGTATTAAACCGAAATCTATTCATACAACCCAGATCTTCCAATCGATAGCTGGACCAAAGAAACCGTTTAATAATTTGAGTTTCATTTGCGTTAAATTTTTGATCTTCTTTTATTGGTTCCTCGTAGTTGCGCCTATTCTCCCCGGAACAAGAATTAAATTCTGCTCCTTGATTTCCATTTTCTTCTAAATATAAGGAATTCAATATTCCCAATTGTATACGACGTTTCGAAGGTAAAATATCTTCGAGATTAAATGAATCTGAAATAATTATTTTTTCTTTATTCTCAATAACTTTTACGCGTAGCATAGATTCATTAAAAAGGATGAAATCAGATATTCTTCTAAATCTACTTTTAAAATTTAATAGAATACTTATCATTTTATACATCAGAATCTCGTCGTATAATATTTCTGGTAAACGATGTCCCAAATCTTTGAATATTTTATTTGTACCATCCATGCAAGTATAGTTATAAAATAAAACTATATTTTTCAAAATCTTCTCATAGAGAGACCGAAAATTGACTCCTTCAACTCCAAATTTAATGATATTAAGAAGATTCGTTGTATTTCCTGCTATTTCTGCTTTCTCTGCTATCTTTTCAGATTTCAAATTCCATCGCTCAATATACTTATGAGATTCTCTTCTCTCAAGTAATCTTTTTTTTGCATAATCGTCTTTGTCTTTCCTTAAAAGAGATCTCTTTGGTTCGTGTATGAAACTAAAGTCACAAGTTGTTAGAAATTCATACATTTCTATAATGTTAAATTTTTTTAGAATCTCTGGATATAGCCATGAATATAAATTAGAATTTAAATGAATGTTTTTTTTCCTATCAATTCTTTTATATTCATTCTTCTTTCTATCATTGACTAATATATATTTACGTATCTTTTGAATACGATCATTAAATGCGATTTCTTTTTTTTCATCTTGCCATATTGGAAATCTTTCAATGTCCGCATCTTCTATAGAAGCAAGATAACTATAAGATAAAAGATTATATTTGTAACGTTCATTAAGTTTCCCCGTTTCTTTCAGATCCGCAATGAGTTTAGAATAAATCCTTTTTTTATAAGAACGTAAAGATTTATATTTATCAAAATTATCGGAAAAATAATTTTCTATTTGCCAGTGTTCAGTAACCTTATCTCTCCATCTCTGTGGTGCGATCTTACGCCATATCCGTAAAGGTACATTATATCGATGAAAACATTGTAACCATTTCTTCCAGTCCTTCTCTTCCAAATCCCGTGGCTTCCTGGAACTGAGTATTCCCTCTTCATTCGAAAAAGCTTCAATATTTTCTTCAATAAAGAGATTTGATATCTGGTATCTTAATGATTCCACTGGATAATACTTATTCATTGTTTTCATTTGCCATATTTTGTGAAATACATATGCTTGGGATATTAATCCCGTATCCTGATTAGGATGAACTTTGAAATATTCCATTTCTTTACTAGAAAGAATTAAATCTTTATTGAAAAATTTATTATCCTTCGTTTTTGACTTAGAAATGAAAAATATTATTTTCTTATAAATTGTTGAAAGATCTCTTGTAAATCCCATTCTTAATTGTATGTTGAACCAAATGAGATGAAGAAGAACTACAAAATTTCTATTCATTTTTTTTGATAAAATTTTGATTAAAAAGATCCATTCCTCGATCAATTCCATACTTCTTCTGTGAAAATTCACAATTATTTTAGAAATTTGAATTGATATCTTTCTTGATCTCAGTTCTTTCTCATTACCAGGATATACTCCATTCTTCTCTTTTGAATTAATATTAATTTCTAGTTCATCAGAATGGGTCTGTTCAGTGATTCCTTCAATCTGATTACTTTCCGGGGCTACGAAATCCCTTCTTAATTCTTCAATATTTGTTCGAGCTTCATATCCAAATTGATCTGGAATTGTTGATGAAAAATTTTCATTACATTTAGTTGTAATTTCAATTGGTAATTCATCAATTATTTTGCTACTTATCCCAAAATTTGTTCTGTGTTCATTACCTGGTTCAAAACTAGATATATCATTATTCGTAGTTTTATTGGGCTGAGTATCTAATATTGTTAGATCTTTTTTATAAATATTTGATTTTTTTTTTAATGGAAAAAACTTGTTAAAGATTTCTGTAATTTTTTCTGATAAAATATCTATTTTCCATCTTTTTTTCAATCCTCGAATTAAAGGCTTAAAGAAAGGAGGGTTTTTTTTCCTACTGCCAAAGGGTAGATAGGTTTGATATCCAAAGGCTGTTAAAAAACCATAATCAATTTTTCTTTTTTTTGCTAAACTATATGAATTCGTTTCGAATCCAGGATCACGCCACTTCAAATGAGAAGGATTTATAATTTTTATTTGAAGACCGTCTCTAAGCCACGAAAATGGTAAATCGTTCACCGAAACTTCGGTACCATCATAAGTGCATCCTATAAAAAATTCCTTATTCCAATCATTCCAATCCTCTGCCCATTCCTGAGTTTGGAATAACAATAGATAACTAATAGTTTTAAATATTATTAATATAGGTAATACTATATATTTTCTAAAATATAATTGGCTGACTAAAAAAAAACCTCTTGCCCAATGAGCAAGTTGAAAATCAAATCTTTCTGCCGTCGCGAGACGATTAGCCTTTGTTACTGCTTTTATAGCAAAAACCTTTTTCGAAAGAAAGGATATTAATCCTTTTATCTTCTTCTCAGGATGTTCAAAAGTCGGTTTTACATTTATACCTATTTTGCCCGGAGAAGAAAACGTAGTTTTTTTCAATATTCTCAAAAAAAATGGAGAATGCATTTCCGATTGTAATGATTCTTGTAATAAAGCTTTACGCCTTCGAGCACGTATGGATCCTAATATTAGGTTCCGACGAAAATCTGGTTGTGTTGCGAAACTTTTCACATTTCTAAATTTTTCATTCTTTTTTTCAATCCAATCTATACTTTTTATTCTGAGGGAACGAATTCCACTGAATACATTCATAAGATCGAATGCATTGTTTATTAGTTTTAAAAATAGAGGTTTTTCTTTTTTAAATTCTCGGAGTTGGGGTCCAGTAAAGTTACCTGAACCTAAATCATCATCTGTTTGCCAATCATTTTCAAGTTTACACCATAGAGAATACTCGTCAGTCAAAACACAAGGTGATTTTGGTATTGCAACTCCTTCACGTAATTCTCTATTCAGAAGAGGATCAAACCCTTTAAGGAAAATATTGTTACTGTGATCGCATAATTTATTCTTTTTTTCAATAACTTTTTCTATTGAAGATCCTTTGTCTAGAGCTCGAATTCTATTCGTTAATTCATTATTCAAATCATCTTTTCCCCGGTTCTCGGTATCAATCCATTCCTTCTGACGAAGATCTTCGAATGACTTGAAATTTTCCTTGAAACTTCTTTCAAAAATTGACAAACTAGGTGAAGATGTGAAAGATATTCTTTGTCTCCCATCACTCACACACGCGTCAAAAAAATATTGAGACATCTCTGTTTTTATAAGAGTCATCGCGTTGAAATAGAAAAGATCCTCTTCGACATATCGGAATGGTCGGACCCATTTTCGATAATCGAATAAGATAGTAGGCAACTTTTTTAACCACGATAACTTTTTAGCTTCCTTTTTTTCAAAATTAGAATATATCCTGTTATCGAAGAGAGGTACGGGAGCTCTACCTAAATATAATAGACAGAGAGCTATATAAATGATACGGGAAGTTCGAGCAAAGAGAATCTTTACTAAATAAGAAAGTCTATTGTCTGTATCTGAATCGGGTTTTAGAACGGAAATAAATTTGGCCAAAATTCCGGGAAAAATGGAACCACCCAACCACCAGCCATAAAGGCTACTTATTACAAATAAAAATTTATTGCTATAACGGAAAGTAAAGAGTTTGGCTAATCTTGTTAATACAGGACTTGGTAAGAGAACAGGATTGAATAATGAAAGGATAATAATATCCAAAAATGTTAATGTTCTTCCTTCATAGATAAATTGAAAATCATCTTTCCGGACTATTTTTGCACGCATAAAATGATAATGCATTATTGGTCTTTTTTCTTTTTGCAATCGGCGACATAAAAGACGATACCAATAAAATAGCATGTACGGTAAAACTAGCAAAATTACTGCATGAGGTTTCACTAACATGACATAGAGATGCAAATAGTATACCGATAAAATGATTACCAGTTGTCCTACAATTGAAGTTCCAACAACTAATTTAGCATTAGAATCTTTCCCTAAAAGAAGGGTTCTTACGAGTAAGATCTGAGGAAGACCGATAGGTAATGTTGCAACAAATCCGTAATATAGTCCGAATAAGATCAATGGGCTTGAAACATTTATCCACGGCAATATTTCAATCCGTAATAAAAAAAGTGAAAAAGGTTTTTTTGACGTAATAGGATCACCTCCTCAGAAACGGAAGTAGAAAATGGTTATTAATAGCTGCTTTATCCTCTTCCGGGATTATTCTATTATCTCTCTTATTATCTTTCTTACAAGCATATTTTTTTTTTAAAGTATTTGATTCGCCTTGCATTCCCCGTTCACATTTACTGTGGTTCATACGAGTAACAGAAACTCTTTTTGACAAATGTAAATAGTTTGTTTCTACCACACTTTTCTTACTCGAACGATATGGAAAGATTAGTGATATGAAAAGTAAAACTAAATTGAATATATGGATTCGATGTGAAGAATTGGAACAAATGATAAATAGAAAGTCGAAGAGCTTGTGTTCTCGATTGGAAAAGATTTCAGTTAACAATCCCAAATTCCATTTTGTCCATAAATTCAATAAATATCTATTCAATAAATATTGATGTTCTTCTTTATCCCAACAAGCTTTCTCCCAATGAGGGTTCTGTTGAGACATCCTCTCCGATAAGAAATAGAATCCTTTCGGTATCAATTGTTTTTGCTTATATTTAGGTTTCTTTCTGTTCATACTTCGGTCTCTATTTTCCTCCAAAAAATGAAATGCCTATGATGCGTAATCCTTTATATAATACATAATAATGATGACATGACACAAAGAAAAATTTACATCAATTGAGTGAGAATATTAATGGAATAGAAAGAATCTTTATTAGTTTTTATTTCGAAACAGAATCATTCGCTCCATCATCTTTTTTCACATACCTTTTAGTCAGTCAGAAAGGGTAGGCAAACGACGGGGGGGCGAAAGGGATTGCTATCGTTACCCCTTCTCCGTATAATAGAGGTTAGGGTGTACGCGAAGTTCCGGAGAAAGCTCCGGGTTTTCCAACGGTTCATGCACTGG